CATTCTCTATTGCATTGCTGGAACAAAACAATATCGGATTCTGAAATCAAGGAAAGATATTGAAAAATATATTTTCGAAATATAATATACTTTTTTTATATGTATTGGAAAAGAATAGCGATTTATTCCTATGCAGCATTCAATCCATTAACAAGAAGAGAAAATAAGAAATATCGAATATCGACAAATTCTTGTCTTGTGTGGTTTAAGGAAATAAAAAAACCCGCTTTCCACAATTTTATATATATCATCGAATTTAAATATCAGAATAGCTGATATAGTCATGATTCAAGGGGTCAGGTCCACTTACATTTTTTTAATATTAACACTATCCGTATTATCCGCTGAAAAAAAAAGAAGACTAAGACTTGATTTTCATGAAAAAGCCCTTTATCGGATTTGAACCGATGACTTACGCCTTACCATGGCGTTACTCTACCACTGAGTTAAAAGGGCCCTATTCAATTCATGAATTCGCCATTTTCTATTATGAGTCTACTGCATATATACATATATGTAGTAGACTCATAATAATAGACAAAAAATTTGACCCACTTTCTAGGTCAAATTTTTCTCGTTTTTGAATTTTCTGGCTTAGTGCGAGATAGTGATAGGCATATTCTATTGTATCTCAACGATAAAGGAAGCAATGAGTGAAAATGGAAGAAAATAAATTAAATGCAACTAAATGGGGTTTTACCTCCCCTACCCCTTTTTTCTGTCCGGCTAACCATTGCCTGAACTGAAGGAATCCTATACTTCCTTTCGTTATATCGAATAGTATGGGATGCTTCATTCATGAAGCATCAACCCCCCAAAAAATGTTATGATTCTATAGAATCATAACATAGAAAGACTCTTCGGATCTAGCCATACCATTAGATTATATTGACAATTCCAAAAAACTGTTCATACTATCATCATAGTATGATGACGGTCGGGCGGATATGCCCCCATCGTCTAGTGGTTTAGGACATCTCTCTTTCAAGGAGGCAACGGGGATTCGACTTCCCCTGGGGGTAGGGTACTACAAAAGGAAGTTGATCATGGATTATCAATAAGCCTAGAATGAATTCTTCCTGGGTCGATGCCCGAGCGGTTAATGGGGACGGACTGTAAATTCGTTGGCGACATGTCTACGCTGGTTCAAATCCAGCTCGGCCCAAAAAATCACCGCTCTATGAGTATAATATAACCAATTTGTCCTACAGAAAAGAAATGCTTGATCTGTAGAAATGAAGGAAAAGGGTCAATTTTTTTACTCTATTTATATTTTTTTCTCATCTCATTGAAAGGTTGATTATCCACTTTTAACAATAAAAAAAAAGAATCACTAGTTACTAATAATCCGCGGCACTCTCGCTAAAGCCCGTGTTTATGTGGATATGATATCACTATATCATTCGTGTATCTGTTACGTTACAACATAACAATTCTTATGAAACCATAAGAATATGTATGCTATACACCTTGCTGGGATTGTAGTTCAATTGGTCAGAGCACCGCCCTGTCAAGGCGGAAGCTGCGGGTTCGAGCCCCGTCAGTCCCGAACTAGGATCCGATGAATTTCTCAATTCATTTCTCTATTTTTCGCGAAAGGGAAGGGGGGGCCGAATCGAATCCCCGGTGCGGGGAGGGGCATTTTTTTTCTTTTGTTTCGCATTTATCATCAGATAAATATGGGAATTTCCATTTCTTTTCCTAGTTCTTTCCCTAGTACTGATTGATAAGGGAGAGACATATGTCGATTAATCGGTAGTATTGCTATATTCAGTATTTTTTGTTCGAATATCTTCTTTTTTATACTTAATCCTTTCTTTTTCCATCTCACTTATACTGTTTGTATCTGTGTATGACCCAGACAATACCAGTCATATGATACCTCATAATTTTATGTACATAATTCTATGTATATGTATGTATTAAGTAGGGAAGTTGTATAAGGAAGATAGCTAATAGGTTATAGAAAAGAAAAAGTGGAAAAAGGGTATGAAAATCTAATGATTGATGTGTATTTCTGATCAAATCAAAAATATCATTTTTGATTTAGTATGATAAAAGATCTTTCCTTTCTATGTTATACTACTACTATATTAATTATTGAATTTTCGATGATGAATTTATTTGATAGATCAGAAATTGTTATTCATAATATTGATCTGATTCAGTATCATCGGGATGCAATTAATCCCGTTGCATTTGCAGGAGTCAAATTTATCATCTCTATGGGATTAGATCCCGAGTTATTGCGAAACAAAAGAAGATTAGATTATGGAAGTCAATATTCTCGCACTTATTGCTACTGCACTGTTCATTCTAGTTCCTACTGCTTTTTTACTTATCATCTATGTAAAAACAGTCAGCCAAAATGATTAATTTGAATGAAACTTGAATTATTATTAGTTCTTATCGATGATTCAAGAAATGAAAGAAAGGGATTCAAACTCTAAATCTTAAATGAAATGATTAGGCTGGAATCAGAAGTATCGTAGTAAGTATCTAAGCTGGTGTGGTAGAAAGAACTATATATATATATATAGTTCCTTCTACCACACCAGCTATAGTATTGTTTTTATTATTATTATATATAGATCAAATTACAATATGTATGTACATATATTAGATGTACATATAGATAGCACTCTATTTCTTTTAGTTTGATTTCCCATCTCAAGAAGTCATTGATTGAACAATTAACGGATGATCCGCGGAGTTAAGTTATACAGTAACTTCTTCGGATTTGTAAAAGGAGTAGAGCAGACCCTGTCCATTTTTCATGCTTAAACATAAACATGAGATGAATCAAAAAAAGCATAAAAACTTTTCTAGTAGTCTAAAACAAATGTTAAATGTGTGATATGTGGATCGCTCAACAGAAGAAAGATCTAATTTTATTATGTGTCGGATCTCCTTGGCCAATCACTAATCGCTTCGTTTCCGATAGAAAGAAAATAGGTATTGTCATAATAGCAGAACGACTTTCTTTTAGAAAGGTAAAAGAAAAAGGGAAATAAATAAAGAAAAAAAAAAGAGTATTAGTTTTTCTTTAGGGCTTCGCAAAATGATCAATAAAGAATTGATACGGTTCGATTGAGCAATTAGTAGTGCCCAGCCCTAGAGTCCACTCCTTCCCCATACTACAAGTGAAAGGGAAAATGTAAAGACTACCATTAAAGCAGCCCAAGCAAGACTTACTATATCCATGTGAATTATGTCCCCTATTTCTATGAAGGAATTATTCTATTATTGATTAATAATCATAGCAGAATCAATGGCGCAGAGTCAAAATAGGTAAGACTATTTATTGATGAACCAATTCAATGAATACACTCGTAACAAGTTTCTATATTTTAGGGTTTCTGGTAAAATCAGGAAGCATTTAGTACAAATACGATGATACACACGCCTTCTCCTTGGAAATAGCAAAGGAATGCTTCTATATGGAGCATGTAAGAATAGTAAGACCTACTGTTTGTTTTGATATTAATGCCTTTCCTTACTAAGCAAAAAGCATAAAAATATACCATCACGATAGATAACTATCTATCAGATACCTCTATTTCCTATTTGATCTAAGCTTACTGTCTTTCCTTCTGTGAAAGAATCAGGAGAACCCACCACCACTATTAATTAATACATTCTTTTTTTCAACTTTAACCTTTACTCTTTTAATACCAGACGTAGTCACGAGACACTACTTTGAATAAGGGTAATTTAAGAGATCTTGTTATTATAGTCTTTCGTATAATCTCTTCTTCAATTCTAGTAGCAAAAACAGAGTGTCCCTTAGGAGCCTTTGGATACCGAGATTTCCGACCTTAGTTCTGAATCCCGGAATTGACTCTCACCATTTATTTGATTTTTCAATTGAATCAAATAAATGGTGAGAGTCAATCATTAAATTAATAAGTGAGAGTTGCTTCATCCCTATTGATACCGATTTGGGCTACACCTAAATTTTGAGAAAAAAAAAATGACAGTCTTTTATAAAACCTACGCCATGGGTTATCAAAATCGAGTATTGTATTGACGCGCCCACTTAGTCCTTTGCCTCTGCTTCTTGTTCCGCAAGAATTCGTCGAATTAGATCGGCACAAGATAGGAAAGAAATCAAAAATCTTTTGTTGATCAGGCGACACCCGGATTTGAACTGGGGATAAAGGATTTGCAGTCCCCCGCCTTACCACTTGGCCATGCCGCCAAATTCGGTGCAAAATGGATAAAAATATTATCTATATTCTAATTCTATTACTCATTCCTTTTTTTATCTTGAATACCATTGTACTTATCCTTTTTTAAAAATGAATTCCTGTTTTTTATTGGATCTAGTTTAGATTCTTCTCTTCGATTGATTGTATCTTAAAATATACATCGCTTAAAAACATCCCTTCCCTTTTCTATTGAGAGTAGAAAAAATGGATTTCCGGTCACAGACTGCAAAATTCAGGACAAATTGGAACCATTAACAATTTACTTTGAATTAGCGAACGATTCTTCCATTTTTATCTCCAATGAAATTTTGTTTCATTGAATGGCAAAAGAAAATCAAATTGATTTATGACTAATCAGTATTCATTTTTTTTTTTCAATAATCAATCCTTTTCAATTTCAATTATAATAACATATATGTGTATATGTAAACCCCAGAACAGAAATTGTTACCCAGATACCAAACCGGATTTCTCTCTTATGTACATATCCCTATAGAGAATCCTCCTGTTTCAATTTTTCATTGAATATATTGAATAGAAAATACAAATTTTGATGGAGTGTGACTCACGTTGTCCCAAGTGAAATTACAATAAAAGATGTGATATATGGATAAAATGGATAGCCGTATCAACATGTACTTAATAAAATAAATACAATAAATACTATTCTTATTATATTTTATATTTATATTACGCAATTCAATCATATTCTATTTCTATAAATTCCACTGACTACCAAAAAGAATCCGCGAATTCTTTTTTGAACACGAAATTGAGTGTGTTAAAAAA